TTGGAAAAACGAGCACCGTGGAAATACATGCCACTCAGCCAAAGAAAGATGATGGAAAGTTGGCCGAAATGAGCACTAAATACTTTTCGAGAAATCTCCTCCAAATCACTGGTATGGCTATCGAAATCGTGAGCATCAGCATGTAGGTTCCAGATCCAAGTGGTAGTATCAGGTCCTTTAGCTATTGTTCTTGAGAAATGACCGGGTCTGGCCCATTCCTCGAAAGAAGTTTTGATGGGATCCCTATCTACCAAAATTTTTACTTCTGGTTCCGGCGAACGAATAATCATTGAGTCCTCCTCTTTCCAGACAACACATACAAAGAGACCCGCCAACAGTCAAGTAATTTGTGAACTTATGAGAGATTTTTATAATTAGCTTCTTTCTCTTTTATCTCCCATCTATTTTCTTTAGTTATTCACTAGAGCAATTATGATCTGGAAGTCGATCCAGGGCAAGTGTTCGGATCTATTATGACATAGCCACAAGGCGCTCAACGGACCTTTCTGAACTTTGAGTTGATGCAAAAACAATTTTTTTGTGCAATCTAGTGTATTCCTATTTTAAATATAAAGTTCCTAGACAGAGTTACTTTATATTTTACATATTTTTATTTTTACTCTATTCCAATTTACTCTATTCCAAATCAGGTGAGAGGTTCTATTAGTTTTTACTAAGAAATATCTCAGTATCTATACTTAGGCATTCAAAGGGGTATCTTTTATTCCTTTTAATATTTAATAACAGAAAATCAAAATATAAAATAGAGAAAATTTTGACTTTCCGCTGTCTGTATCTGTCTATCCTATGAAATACCAGACGAAAAGTAATGATCTGTGAAAGGGTATAATGAAATTCTTTGATTGGCGCTAAAAAAAGATCCTTTTTTTTATTTAACTGATGGGGACAACAAACAATTAATTATAAGAAATAGAAAAATATAATAAAGATTAAAAACAGATAATAAATAGAAAAAAAAGAGAGTGTTTCTTATCTTATTCAAAACGCCTTGTGATTTTCAACCAATTCTGTGCTTCAATATAATTTCCAGGAGTAAGCGCTATAGCTTGTTTCCAATACTCCGCGGCTTGATCGAACCAAGCTTCCGCAATTTCAGAATCTCCCTGCCGAATGGCCTGTTCTCCTCGGTCGGAATAGGCGAGTAAATGCCTTTCCTGAGAACCGTACTTGAGAGTTTCCTACCTCATACGGCTCAGCAGTCAAAGTAAATTCTTTTGGTGTCCTCGAGTTAACCAAAAGAGTTAAATTACATGAGTTTTAAACTTAAATTTTGATTTGATTAATAATCCGTTTTATCTTTTCTCCCACCTTTAGAAGAAGAAAGCGTAGGCTTTCTACTATTTTGATGTGAGAATTTTCTAAAAGGTAACTATCTCGGTTTCATATATAAATTTTTATAGAATCTTTGAAAAAGACCTTCCCTCATAAGAAAGAAAAGACTTACTATCTTTAGGATCTGATGCTACGCCGCTGCTCAATACTTTAGGGGATCGACTTTCTTACATAAGTTGATTCCTAACTTTTGTGTCATATGATAACATAAGTAAGCAGTTCTTATTCTATTGGCCAAAAATATCACAAATGATCTAGATCTTTACGGCGCTTCCTCTATCAATTAGATCCTTTATCCATCGAATAAAGTATTTAGGCATTTTGTTTATTCCTATTTTTACTTCTATGAAATTTTTTTCTTTGCTACAGCTGATAAAAATCGTTATTTTGGACGATGTATATGTAGAAAACCTTTTTTTGTACTAGTAGATTTTTCTCTTTTTTTCTTCTATAGTGGAGATAGTCGCACGTAATGACAGATCACAGCCATATTATTAAAAGCTTGTGGTAAGAAGGGATTTCGCTCTAGTGCCCGAAAATAATATTCCAAAGCTTTTGTGTGGTCTCCATTACTTGTGTGAATAAGGCCTATATTATATAGTATATAACTTCGATCATAGGGATCAATTTCTAGTCGCATAGCTTCATAATAATTCTGTAAAGCTTCCGCATAATTTCCTTCGGATTGAGCAGACATCCGTTACGGTCGTCATTCGATTTTTGAATCTCCGTTCCAGAACCGTACGTGAGATTTTCATCTCATACGGCTCCCCCCTTATGTGCATAATAAGAATAAATACCATAGAATAAAAAAGAAGTGAAATATTCTCATTATAAACTGAACAGGACTAGTGTTTTTTTTTATACGAAATCTCTAGCCAACCCCCCTGCAAAAGCTCTTTTTTTAACATCAAGTGTGCTGATACTAGATAAAAATGTTTTAAGTTAACTCCAACAATTTCTTTGTCCTCAACCTCCCTTAATTTCTAGGAATTAGCCACTTCAACAGTCTTCGATGGTTATACGGGTATCCAAAGTACGAACGAGATGGATGTTTGTTGTCCCAACCATTCCTCTTAGTCCCGATCCCAATAAGGAAAGGAAAAGGGCAAATTTATAACAAAGTTTTTGTCTTGTTGATTCCTAG